ATTTGCTTCGGACTCGAAACGAAAATCGGGTAAGGGATCAATCTGATAAGTTGATTTCGAATTCGAATAATGAGAGTCTTTTTTTAACAAAGTTACATGACATAGTTCTTAGTTTTTTTGATTAGTTTACTCCAAGAGTTGCTCAAAAAATCTGTTGATTCGAAATCGCGGGATTTGTAGATGTCACAGACAATGAGTCGATTTCTTTTTCTACTCCTCTTCCTTTATCTTTCTTAGTTATATCTATAATGTAATGATGGAATGATTGAGGAATAAATGGGACTTATTCTTTCAATTGGTATTTGTTCTGATTTTTGCTCCTATCTTTCACAAAAAAATTTAAACTTAGGTAAGTGCTTTAAAAATATATGTATAAAAAAACATATTTGATTTAGCTCCTTCATGCCTACTCTAACTAGTTATTTTGGTTTTCTACTAGCAGCTTTAACTATAACCTCAGCTCTATTTATTGGTCTGAGCAAGATACGACTTATTTGAAATCAATTGAATCAACAATTCAGAATCATAAAAAGAAATCTTTCTGTAGGATTGCGTGTATTTTTTTTTTGAAGTTCTTTTTTTTTAGCTCTTTATCGCCACATTTTTCCGCTTTCATTGATATTCATGGACAATTAGGATTAATATTTAGGGATAGATATTACCTCCCCCCTTTCCTGTCAAACAAATTGAAATGATTGAAGTACTTCTATTTGGAATCGTCTTAGGTTTGATTCCTATTACTTTGGCTGGGTTATTTGTAACTGCATATTTACAATACAGACGTGGTGATCAGTTGGACCTTTGATTAGTTAACAACTCTTTTTTGATTGACCTCCTTTAAGGCACAGGAGGTCAATTTGCGATTTTTCTTCAAAAGGGTGAAGTTATTTCACTCTAATTCGAACTAACCAGAAGGAAATCACGCCCTGTAGGATTTGAACCTACGACATCGGGTTTTGGAGACCCGCGTTCTACCGAACTGAACTAAGAGCGCTTTCTTATCACAGATAGTAAAGAAAAAGGGGGATTACTTTTGTAATCTACTCCTTCATGCATCTCACAATAGATAAGATATCTATTAAGAGTCTAATATTATATAGAATTATATAGAATAAAATTCTTAATACTATTCTAAAAATGACAGATTAGGTATGTCCAATTTGAATCGATTTCAGCGATATCAATCAATTCGTCGTTACTTCTCAGAGGAAAAGTAATAGGTAGGGATGACAGGATTTGAACCCGTGACATTTTGTACCCAAAACAAACGCGCTACCAAGCTGCGCTACATCCCTTTTAATAGGTTTACAGTGTTATTGTAAATAACACTTTTCTTTTTTTCCACATCATTATTTTTCCTATTTAGCTACAGAACAGAATAGATCTTGCCGGGTTTTTTTCCTATTATATATGATATAATATAAAATTGTATATGATATAAAAGTCTTTGGATACATATACGCTGTAAAGTAAAAAAAAGCTTTTAGGGAATGCTCAGTAGGAACATCTTTTTTAACTGAAAATAAAGGTAGCAAGTCTTCTCTACCGGATTGGTATACGTTGAAATTTGCCTTAGGAATTTCATGTACAAATACAAGTGGTTTTTTTGAAATACATATGCATCTGATCATCTATCATATATGTATATGTATTATTCTTATGTGTTACAATATAGAACTAAAAAAAAAAGAAGGAGGATTTTCAATGCGAGATCTAAAAACATATCTCTCCGTGGCACCGGTACTAAGTACTTTATGGTTCGGATCTTTAGCAGGTCTATTGATAGAAATCAATCGTTTTTTCCCGGATGCGTTAACATTCCCTTTTTTTTCATTCTAGTTATTTACATGGTAGGGGAGGTAACAACGATTAGAGATAGCATCCACTACCTGTGACTAATCCCCCGCCCTTTCTCCCTTTGACCTTCTATTCTAAAAGGGAGAAAGAAAATTGGATTCAACCTCAGCAAAGCTTGTGCTCAAGCTCGAATGGAAAATTCCAATTTTCTATTCAAAAATGAATAGAGGGAGAACGCAAATGAAAATATGGGTCGAGGGCAAAAGTCTCATACACGAGATTGAAATGAAATACTTTACTGTGATTAGAAATAGATTTCGAAATCCGCGTATTACGTCTATTATACTATAACAACTGAATTCTCTTTACTATTTATTTTTTGTGACTATTGCCTATTCCTCTATTTACTGCAACGAACTCTTTTAAATAAAGTGTATTTTGAGTTAGCAATTTCTATTTTTTTCTTTCTCTCCGCTTCAGGTCGAAAATAAAAGAGTTGCTTGAATAAAAAATGAACACAAAAGGGGGGTTCATGGCCAAGGGTAAAGATGTACGAGTAAGCGTTATTTTGGAATGTATTAGTTGTAAGAATGTTAATAAGGAATCAAGGGGTATTTCCCGGTATATTACTCAAAAGAATCGACACAACACACCTAGTCGGTTGGAATTGAGAAAATTCTGTCCCTATTGTTACAAGCATACAATTCATGGAGAGATAAAAAAATAGATCGAACCGAACGTCTGTTTATCGCCTTTTGAAGGTTGAAGGGAGAGTTCAAAATGTAATAAACAGACATAATATTCTATACAATAGTCTAATATATATCGAAGAATATTCTATTAGCAATTTTCTTTAAATAAAAAAGTAAAAAAGAATATAAAAAAAGGATTCCGAACTGGAAGCTATATAGAATTTCTAATAATCTAAGCGATAAGCGCATATCATATAAATCAATCAATATATAAATAAAGAGAACATATACAAATTCAAATTAAAGAAAAGAAAAAAACCAAATCCTATTTCGGTCCGATCTAAAAAAATGAATTAGAAATAGGATTTTCGGCAGAATATTTTTTATATAATAAGGAATAAATAAACTAAACAAACCATGGATAAATCCAAGCGATCTTTCCTTAAATCTAAGCGGTCTTTTCGTAGGCGCTTGCCCCCGCTTCAATCGGGGGACCGAATTGATTATAGAAACATGAGTTTAATTAGTCGATTTATTAGTGAACAGGGAAAAATCTTATCTAGGCGCGTGAATAGATTGACTCTGAAACAACAACGATTAATTACTATTGCTATAAAACAAGCTCGTATTCTATCTTTGTTACCCTTTCTGAATAATGAGAAACAATTTGAAAAAGCCAAGTCGGCCATTAGAACTACGGGTTTTCGAGCTTTTCGAACAAAAAAACAATAGGTTTACTCTTTATTTTTCTTTTTTCAATTGATTTTTTGCTCGAAAAATTCGAAAATACGGATTTTTTGTTGTCTCGTAAGAAAAATCGAGGAAGAAGCAATCTTTTTTTTATTGAATGTCTTTGTTCATTTTGACTACTTGATTGTAATTGTATTTTACATTTTATTTTATCGGACTCATTTTGATTCTATCTTCCCTTCCCGGAGTTCCTTCTCCGGGGGACTTTGTTTAAATCATTTCGTTTGCTTTTTTCCAATCTTCGATCTCATTGGAAATACTATAAAGACAATTCTTATTTAATATAGCTATTTGTGCAAGTATTTTGCGATTAAGAATCAACTGTCTCTTGTACAGATCATTTATAAATTTACTATAACTATAGTATACACCCCTTTCCGTTTCGCGAATTGCTGCGTTTATCCGCGTAATCCACAACCGACGAAAATCTCTCTTTTTCTTATCTCTATCTCGATGAGCCGAAAACAAAGCTCTTATTTTCTGTTGAGTAATAATGCGAATAGTTTTTGAATGCGCCCCTCGAAAGCTTGATACAAATAAACGCATTTTTTTTCTACGTCTCCGAGCTATATACCCTCGTCTAACTCTGGTCATTGAATAAATGAAACTTTGTTAAATAACTAATTGATTTTCTTTCTCTTTGAGTTATTTTTTCTGTCCTCGCTGTTAATAACAAAACGAATTTTTCCAATGTATAAAAAGAATTCCAATGGCTTTTGCTACTATAACCTTCCCGACCACGATTTTTTATTTTTTTGCGGCATTTCACCCCAACGCCAAATGAAATAAGAAATTGGATTGATACTCATTATCCCAAAGAAAAACGTAATAAATCTGGATAATCTAGATAAATAAAGAAATAGTGGATTCCTTCGTTTATATGGTTACTTCTTAAACGGTGAGGTCCTCTCTATACACCGGAGCCCTTTACTTCGTTTAGTCAACGTTATTGGTAACTTGTACAATTAAAAATCTTCGGCTCTACCCATGAAATATCCAGTAATAGGTCTTTCACAACGAGATCCGCCTATACAGTAACGGTATTTCATTTGGAAGGTTTGCTGGATAGCTGACCCTGTTAGTCCGTTTTGAAAAAATGGGAGCATAATCTTTTTTTTAAGAATACCTTCCCGCTTAATGTATAGCACTTGCTACCAATGGGAACTTGCTTCTCATCTTAAATTGAGCTGGTTGGGGTTACACCAAGAGAAACCATAAATTTAATACGCAATAGATGGATATGATAGATCTTTTTTTCGATAGTGACCGTAGTTCTTCCATTTTATCCTATTCGCGCGTAATGATCATTGATACTGGAAAATGGATTTCTTTTGTTGGCCCAGCCCATAATCTGAACGAGTCGCACATACACCCTAGTACATGTTCCTCGGCGCTGAGGACATCCCCGAAGAGCGGGGGATTTTGTGACGTTTCTGATTGGCTGTCTTGTGTTTCTAATAAGCTGTTTAATAGTTGGCATGCTGAATCATTTACATAAGGGACTGGTTTAGATCAATCCTAACCTGATGATTATGAATTTTTTCTAGTTATAGAGAATATTCCCTAGTCAAGTAAAAAGATCAAATATAAATTTGTGAATTTGCCTACTTCTACTCTTTCCATTTGTCTTTCTTTACTATTTCTACTCCTTCATTCGCTACAAGATCAATAATTCCGTGAGCTTGGGCTTCTCTTGCTGACATAAAAACATCCCTTTCCAGGTCTTCGGTTAGAACCCAAAAAGGTTGGCCTGTTCGTTGTGCATACACCTTTGTGAGGGTTTCTCGCAGAGTCAACAGTTCTTCCGCTTCCATCATACACTCTCCCGTCGATCCCTCATGAAAAGCACTAGCAGGTTGATGGATCATTACCCTGATGATATAACAAAAAGGGTTTCTTCTATCTCGCCTTGATGCGTCGAAGACAAAAGATAGCGAATAACAAGAAACTTGAACAACCGTACGTGCATCTTTTGCGCATTGCATACGGCTCGACAATGAAATTTACTTTTCTCTTCCATCGAAGAAAAATAGAATCGATCAGATCCAGATCAGTAAATCGTTCAATTACCACCCTTCTTTTCGTGAGTTCAAAATACTACGATGGCTCCGTTGCTTTATAGATTCGTTTCGTTCATTTCGTCTGTAATTCAGCAATCCCAAAGTTTCTTTTTTATTTTAAATAAGGAAGTTTTTTTTTGTACTCTTTCAAACATAAATATTGTTAGGTTAGGATTAAGAGTCTTTTGGTATAAAAAAAGTTTGTGACGCTGAAATGGACTCCGGATAAATAAAAATCGGGAATACCCTTTATCTCATACTCCTCTCTCGATACATAATCTAATGTTTTGAAAAAAAACGAACAAAATTTTGCATATCGAATTCAAAGTGCCATGCTATTTTTACTCATAACATAATATATATTGATATTTTTTATGGTGAAGGCATAATCTTTTTTTCTCAAATAAAAACTCATTGGCGCCAAAGCCAAGCGTGAGGGAATGCAAAACGTTTGGTAATTTCTCCTCCGACCAGGATAAAAGATCCCATTGAAGCGGCTAGTCCCATGCATATTGTATATATATCTGGTAGCACAAGTTGCATAGCATCAAAAATAGCTATTCCGGGTAATACCCATCCGCCAGGACAATTTATAAACAAATACAAATCCTGGGTCTGATCCTCTATACTGAGATATATGATAAGACCAACAAGGTAATTCGAGATCTCGGTCGTAATCTCTTGGGTTAAAAAAAGTAATCTTGCTCGATAAAGTCGGTTGATTAGGGTAAAATTTTATCCCTTAGGAACCGTACATGCACCTTTTGATGCATACGGTTCAAAAAAATGTGAAAAAGAAAAAATCAATGTGTAGATTACTGTCCTCTTCTTTTTGGATAGCAGTTTATAATGAGGGGGTTTGTCTTCTATTTTTCAATAAATATGAGTTTTTCTTCCTCGTTTCCTTATGTCTACTATAGCTAACTAGAACCAACTCTAAATGGATAACTATATAGAACAAAATGGAACAAAGGAATCAGAAACAGAAAAACAAAATGTAAAATTACATACATATATATAATAGAAAGTCCAATTTTTTATTGAATATGCAATAATATGCAAATCAAATACAATCATAAAAAAAAGAGTTTAAAGAGATAGTATTTGTTATAGTAAGAGTAAACTTTTCTAACTAACTGCTCGTTGATTTATTGTTTTATCGAGATTAACTCCAAACCACGATGTTATTTGCTTGTTCTTGAAGGGGCCTCTTCTCTTTCATTCTTTTAGGTTTATGCTCTACTCCGGGTAAAAATATGCTCGATTTTGATTTGCACATATAGGGCAAATGCTTCTAATACCGCTTATTTTTGTTTTGCTAAGATTTCCTTTTTTCATTCGGCTCATGCCTTTGTCAAAGAAATAGGATATTCAACATATTGAATTCATCTATTCTATTCGAGTAATTGCGGTTCAGATGCTTTATTCCTTTTATCATTTGAAAATAGGAAAGGAATAAGGTTTCATACAATACAAGCATTAATTATCGATATATTATCAATTGGGATTTGTTTAAACGGAGCCTGGATACTTCATGTCATTTTATTGGTTTAACCAAGCCAACCCTAAATTATTCTAATTGATACTATTAGTCTAAATCCCCCTACAAATGGATCTAGTTGAACTTCACGCTCCGAATTTTAGACGAGTAACTCAATCTTTCTTCGGCGAAGGGGGGATATCTTGATCGGGGAAGAGAACGGGGAAAGCCCATATGACCCACTATATCTGACAAGTCGCACTATACGTCAACCCAAGTTGCATCTTCGTCTCCCGGGATTCGAAAGGGTACTTTTGGAACACCAATAGGCATTAACTGAAAGAAAAAAAATTAAGTACTATATTTCACTTTGATATGGAAACGTAATAATCGGGTTAGTCTCTTCAGAATATCAACATCAACATATACGATAAAGGTTGATATTCTTTATCATATATTTCGTCTAGAATACATTAGAACAGGTCAGAAAAGGCGATAGAATAACTAAAGTCTAATTCTAGAGACTAGAGCCTTCCAACGATGAACAAATATGGCGACATTTGATCATATAAAAAGGTATCAACCCCCATTGCGTATTGATACTTATCGGGTATAGAATAGATCTGCTTCTCTTTGTTCCTCCAAACATAATTGTTCTATTATTACCAATACCAATAGAATAGAACAAATATTAACCCTTGCTCCGAGATAATTCATTGAACAGAACAGGGGTCCGTTGATAGTCATAGTATTTTACAATGCAATAAAGTTACATAGTATCTATTTTTATTTGATAAAGGGGTATTTCCATGGGTTTGCCTTGGTATCGTGTTCATACCGTTGTATTGAATGATCCTGGTCGGTTGATTTCTGTCCATATAATGCATACGGCTCTGGTTGCCGGTTGGGCTGGTTCGATGGCTCTATATGAATTAGCGGTTTTTGATCCCTCTGATCCCGTTCTTGATCCAATGTGGAGACAGGGTATGTTCGTTATACCCTTCATGACTCGTTTAGGAATAACAAATTCCTGGGGTGGTTGGAGTATTACAGGGGGGACAGTAACGGATCCCGGTATTTGGAGTTATGAGGGTGTGGCCGGGGCACATATTGTGTTTTCTGGCTTGTGCTTTTTGGCAGCTATTTGGCATTGGGTGTATTGGGATCTAGAAATTTTTTCTGATGAACGTACAGGAAAACCTTCATTAGATTTGCCTAAAATTTTTGGAATTCATTTATTTCTTTCCGGGGTGGCTTGTTTTGGTTTTGGCGCATTTCATGTAACCGGCTTGTATGGTCCTGGAATATGGGTGTCTGACCCTTATGGACTAACTGGAAAAGTCCAGCCAGTAAATCCCGCATGGGGCGTAGAGGGTTTTGATCCTTTTGTTCCAGGGGGAATAGCCTCTCATCATATTGCAGCAGGGACATTGGGCATATTGGCGGGTCTATTTCATCTTAGTGTCCGCCCGCCCCAACGTCTATACAAAGGATTACGTATGGGTAATATTGAAACCGTACTTTCCAGCAGTATCGCTGCTGTCTTTTTTGCAGCTTTTGTAGTCGCCGGAACTATGTGGTATGGTTCAGCAACTACTCCGATCGAATTATTTGGCCCCACTCGTTATCAATGGGATCAGGGATACTTTCAGCAAGAAATATATCGAAGAATTAGTGCCGGGCTGGCCGAAAATCAAAGTTTATCAGAAGCTTGGTCGAAAATTCCTGAGAAATTAGCCTTTTATGATTACATTGGCAATAATCCGGCAAAGGGGGGTTTATTCAGGGCAGGTTCCATGGACAATGGGGATGGAATAGCTGTTGGGTGGTTAGGACACCCAATATTTAGAGATAAAGAAGGACGCGAGCTCTTTGTACGTCGTATGCCTACTTTTTTTGAAACATTTCCGGTCGTTTTGATAGACGGAGATGGAATTGTTCGAGCCGATGTTCCTTTTCGAAGAGCAGAATCGAAATATAGCGTAGAACAAGTAGGTGTAACTGTTGAGTTCTACGGCGGCGAACTCAATGGCGTCAGTTATAGCGATCCTGCTACTGTCAAAAAATATGCTAGACGTGCTCAATTGGGTGAAATTTTTGAATTAGATCGTGCTACTTTGAAATCAGATGGTGTTTTTCGTAGTAGTCCAAGGGGTTGGTTTACTTTTGGACATGCTTCTTTTGCGCTGCTCTTCTTCTTCGGACATATTTGGCATGGGGCTAGAACCTTGTTCAGAGATGTTTTTGCTGGTATTGATCCAGATTTAGATTCTCAAGTCGAATTTGGAACATTCCAAAAACTAGGAGATCCAACTACAAGAAGACAAGCAGTCTGATACAAAATTTCTTTCGTAGTTTGAGTCTCTCTTTTTGGAATTTGGTTTGACATTGGGGATCAGAGAAATCTTGATTGAATCATTACCCTTTCGTTGATTCGTTGACTCTTTCTTTAGCAGGGAAATAATCCCCCATAAACAGGTATGGAAGTTATAATTGTAAACCACAATCGAATCTATGGAAGCATTGGTTTATACATTTCTATTAGTCTCGACGTTAGGGATCATTTTTTTCGCTATCTTTTTTCGAGAACCGCCTAAAATTACAACGAAGAAATGATTTTTCATTATCTCCGTTGAAGTAATGAGCCTCCCAGCATTCAATATTGGGAGGCTCATTACTTCAACTAGTCTCCGTGTTCCTCGAACGGATCTCTTAGTTGTTGAGAGGGTTGCCCAAAAGCGGTATATAAGGCGTACCCGGTAAAACTTACAAGTAAACCAGATATAAAGATGGCGACTAGGGTTGCTGTTTCCATTCTTATATGAATTCAAGACCGCAATGGATCTCTGATAAGATCCTTTATTTACAGTGGAATGGTATACAAAGTCAACAGATCTCAATAAATACAATCGGATTTATGGCTACACAAACCGTTGAGAGTAGTTCTAGATCTCGTCCAAGACAAACTACGGTAGGGGCTTTATTGAAACCGTTGAATTCGGAATATGGTAAAGTAGCTCCTGGCTGGGGAACGACTCCTTTGATGGGTATCGCAATGGCTTTATTTGCAGTATTCCTATCTATTATTTTGGAGATTTACAATTCTTCCGTTTTACTGGATGGAATTTCAATGAATTAAATCTACAAGAACTACTAAGTTCGAGTTTTTCAATACTAAAGTGAAATCTCAGATTTATGACTTATAACCCCGTTGGCAGTTC